ACAATGATCCAATCAAAGGAATAATTGGAACTATAGTATCAAACTTTTTAATAACAATATCTATAATAAATGAATTTTCTAACATTTGACTCCTTACTGCTGAAGGAGTTGGTCGTACACTTGAAAGATAACCCAGAAAATCGAGAAAATAATTGGATAATTGGTTTATATGAATCCTATCCGGTTGAGACCAAAAGTAAAAATGACATTCCCATAAATTTACAAGGTAATATTTCCATTTCTTCATCAGAAGAGGGGTTCCTTTTGAAGACAAAATGGATTTTCCTTGAAATCTGAAATAATGTATGAAAGGATCCTTGAACAACCATAAGATAGTATGAAAATCATTACGAAAAACCACTAAACAATGTTCTATTTTTCTATAAAAATGTGTTCGATCAAGAAAAGCTCTAGAAGACGTTGATCGTAAATGATAAGATTGTTTACGGAGAAAAACGAATATGGCTTCCGATTCATATACATGAAAATTATATAGGAACAGGAATAATCTTTGATTCTCTTTTGAAAAAAAGAGATTCATTTTCGTTTTTTTAGTAATAAGACTATTCCAATTATGATACTTGTAGAGAAAGAATCTCAATAAGTGCAAAAAGGGAGCATCTTGTATCCAAGAGCGAAGGGTTTGAACCAATAGTTCCAGATGGATAGGGTAGGGTATTAGTATATCTAATACATGATTTAAATATAATAATTTATCCTCTAAAAAGGGAAATATGGAATGAATTGATCGTAAAGTCATAGATTTGTCTATTTCTTTACTTTCTGGGGAGGATACTAATCGCAGTGAGAATGGAAGTTCCACAATGACTGCAACCCCCTCTGATATCATTTGAGAATCCAAATTTTTATTATACCCGAAAACATTTTTTCGATTAGAATCATTCGTCAAAATAATCAAATGCTTCTGTTGATACATTCGAGTAATTAAACGTTTAACAATTATTAAACTATATTTATTGTCATAACCTAAATTTTCCATAGGCTCATAAAGAATTGATTTATTTAACCCATGATCATGAGCAAGTGCATAAATGTATTCCTGAAAGAGAAGTGGGTATAGGAAGTCCCGTTCTCGCGATCTATCTATCTTTAAATATCCTTGTAATTCCTCCATTTGAAATTCTATTTGAACCAAAACCGGGGATTTCTTGGGTCATCAAGTGATACGATACATAGGTACGATACAGTCAAAACAAGGTATCAAGGTATATAGTAAGAAAAGATACCTTGGAAATGATTAATCCATGGATTCTCTCTTTTTCCATCTGATTGGTTCTTATTCGTTATAAGATACCGAAGATGGTTAGAAATCCTTTATTTTTGCAACCCGATCGCTCTTTTGACTTTAGAATTATGTTTCTCAATATACTGTTTCTTTTACACATTCGTCTCCGCACAGGGATATAATTAATAGAATAGTTAGGATTCAAAAAAAAGTGAAGAATCCACTTAATTAAATTAAAGTTATTTCATAACCTTTGCCCGCCCCAGGGACTAATATATTTCTAACGTATAATTAGATCGGGTAATTAGTAATTATTCGAATTAAGAACCGAAGCTCGTTGCTCTTTTTGTTTCCCGATAATTGGAGCTTTTTGGCTCTATCCATTTATTCACTCGATCCAACCATAATTGATTTTTTGTACCGCTCTAAGAATTAAAACTCTAAGAAAACAAACAAATATTTTGTACCGATCCCGTAAGGGTTAAGTACTCTATCTTAGAGCTATTCATTTATGATATGAGTTATTCATTTATACGACATGCTGTTTTTTCCATTCGTTCCCTCTCAGGATCAGTCGGGGTCTTACAAACTCTACCAACGGTATGGACGAATCCGTTGCTTCATCCAAATGTGTAAAAGATTTTAGCCGCACTTAAAAGCCGAGTACTCTACCGTTGAGTTAGCAACCCAAAAATAGAATTATGGTGCGTAGATACGATCGAAAAAAAAATAGAGATTGGATTGCACAACCCCATCAAAAACATTTTTGATAGTAAATTATGAACATAAAAATGAACAGCTATAATGAAAATATGAAAAATTCCCGGATAATAAAAATGAAATATATCTCAGATATATAAAAATTATGAATAACCCCTTTATTATAATTATATTATTTATTATATTAATTTATTATATTATTATATATATATAATTATATATAATTTATAATTTATAGAATTAATTTATAGAATTAATTTTTTTTTATTAGTTAGAAGAGACTTTCTCGTGTTGTATCAATCGAATTTAAGGAACCTATCGCTTACATGAAGTAAAGTAAAAAATAAAAACTTATAGGGCGTGGATAAATAGATCTATTTATCCACGATCAATTATATTTGTTCAATACACTATTGTCAATATGAACGTTGACAAATAAAAATTTAAATAAAATAATAAGAACTTGTGTTGGATTGGCACTTCATAGATAATCTACCTAGAGAATAAAAAAAGTGTAGATGTAGATAAATAAAAAATAATCATCAAGAAGAAAGCTCGGCCCCTTTTTTAGTGGAGTCTCGCCAAAAACTACCCGATTGGGGGATAATCCCATACATAATTTTATGGATAGAACAAAAGATGGGGAAACACTGAAACTATGCATTTTTTTGGTTTTTTGGTCGAAAACCCGAAAAAACCATTCGTACTTATTCGGAAGAAAGACGAAGTTCCTAAAATATCTCCGCCTTCTTTAAAATGTCATGAACAGTTTCCGTAGGTTGAGCGCCTTTTTCAAGGAAATATAAAATGGCGGGAACATTTGAAGAAGTTTGATTTTTTATTGGATCATAAAAACCCACTTTACGAAGATCTCTTCCTTCTCTTCGGGATCGAACATCAATTGCAATGATTCAATAAATGGCTCATTGGGATAGATATAGATGAACAATTCCCCCCTTAGAAACGTATAGGAGGCTTTCTCCTCGTACGGCTCGAGAAAGAATGATTCTAATGTCATAGTATATAGAGCGGCAAATAGATCCATACATAATTTTATGGATAGAACAAAAGATGGGGAAACACTGAAACTATGCATTTTTTTGGTTTTTTGGTCGAAAACCCGAAAAAACCATTCGTACTTATAACTCAAGTTGGATAATTCTCAAAGAGTTCAAAGGAAAATCCCGAGTCCTTGGCATTTCATTTATTGAGCTGTCTCTAACCCACTTTTTTGTCTCGTTTAGAATCCATTTTTTTGATTCTTTATTTTGTTCAAAGTAAAGTATTGAGACAATTTAAATTGGTGTTTTCTTGTTCCAGGATCGTTTATCTTCGTTTTGAATCATTGGGTTTAGACATTACTTCGGTGATCCTTAATCGTTTCAAAATGGCAGCAACATACCTTTTGTTATTTATTGACTATCGAAGAATCGTATGAACGCTTGATTCCCGTGTGATACACTTTATGATCGAAATAGTTTTTCCAATTCCAACAAAAATTTCAAAAAAAAGATATTTTATTAGACTTGAATCTTTTCTTTTGAATTTCTATATCGAAGATATGCTTACGAAGTTGTTCTAACTTATTGATTGACATTAACCCTAGATCCTTACCTCTTAGAAATGAATTAATCCTTTCCGCGCGAGCTCCATCGTGTATTATTTACTTTAACTAACAACCCCATTTAGTTGGGTTGTGGGTTGGTTAAAGTAAATAATTAGAACTGAACAAACTATGTCGAGCCAAGAACACCTCATAATTTATATATTAAAAAATGGTGGATGTAAGAATCCACAACCGATCATTCCTTCAAGTCGCACGTTGCTTTCTACCACATCGTTTTAAACGAAGTTTTACCATAACATTCCTCAAGTTTGTTTGGAACCGGTATGGAATTGATTCAATATGGAATCATGAATAATCATTGAATTTACTCAATCGATACATAATCATAATATAATCATATATATAATAATCCATACTTTTTTTCTATTTCTATTCTATATTTATTTCATTTCTTTTTTTTTTTTATTCACTCTTATTATGACTCTTATTATGATGTGAACCATTAGGAGTAATTCATCGAATCGGTTAGATATAAAAAAAGATCTCCTTCATATGATTCCACTATAGATATCTACATACATATAGATGGTATTTAACTAGAATTTTCTGTAATATAGATTGTATATTCCTATTACTAATTGTAGTTGCTGTGGTACATAGGTACATAAAATATTGGAAAAAGCGGATCCAAGGCATGAAAATATCCACTCGATCCATTTATGATACATGAAGGAGAGAAATACAGATCAAGCTCCCTTACTTTAGGGATTTACTTCGCCAAACAAAAGGGAGGGTAAAATTCTCCGAACCTTTGTTGTTTTATTTGAGTTAGGTTCAAGTTTGACGGGAATAATATTCTACGACTAGCAACTCATTTATTTCCAAACCGACCCACTTACTATCTATTATTTGATTGACCGATCCTTTATATTGGGATGAGTGAAGAGTTAAATGTTTTGGCAATTCTTCACGGGGAGATGAATCAAGATAATTTTGAATCAGAGCTCTGGATTTTTGTTCATCCCTTGTAGTAATAATATCTCGGGGTTTGCATCGATAACTTGGTATATCTACTATATGACCATTAACTAAAATATGCCTATGGTTAACTAATTGTCGGGCTCCAGGAATGGTCGAAGCCATACCTAATCGAAAAAGGATGTTATCCAAACGCATTTCAAGTAATTGTAGTAAAACCTGACCCGTTGACCCTTTGGCTTTTCCAGCGATATGAACGTATTTAAGTAATTGTCTTTCCGTTAGACCATAATGAAAACGCAATTTTTGTTTTTCTTCTAAACGAATACGATATTGAGATCTTTTCCCGGAGCGTGATTGGGTTCTAGGATCACTTCCGGGCGTGGTTCTTTTACTAGTACATCTGAGCATTTTAAATTGGCTAGTTAGTCCCGGTAAAACACCCAGGCGGCGAATTTTTTTGAAACGAGGCCCTCGGTAACGAGACAT